CTTTTTTTTTTATATATATGAAGTAATCAGAATTTAGATAATATTATTAATATTTTTTCAATTCTATTTCAATTCTATAATAATAGAATTAAAAGAGTTCCACCACATATAGTGACATATAGAGTGAAATGATACTCTGGGTTCTAACGAAAAAGAATCGTTTTTTTTAATACTCACTCCTTATATTATTATTATTTAATAATCCTAGTGATTGGATTTGTATGCTTATTGTGATAGGAAATGAAATATTAAAAAGATTTTTCATCGAATGACTATTCATTTATTGTATTTTCATGGAAATAGAGGCAAGAAAGCTCTATGGAAAAATGGTGGTTCAATTCGATGTTCTTTAACAGGGAGTTAGAATACAGGTGTGGGCTAAGTAAATCAATGGATAGTTTTGGTCCTATTGAAAATACCAGTGTAAGTGAAGACTCGATTATAACTGACATGGATAAAAACATTCAGAGTTGTAGTGATAGTGACAATTCTAGTTACAGTAATGTTGATTATTTAGTCGGCGTTGGGAACATTCGGAATTTCATATCTGATGACACTTTTTTAGTTAGGAATAGTAATAGGGACAGTTATTCCATATATTTTGATATTGAAAATCAAATTTTTGAGATTGATAATGATCATTCTTTTCTAAGTGAACTAGAAAGTTTTTTTTATAGTTATAAGACTTCCAGCTATCTGAATAATGTATCTAAGAGTGACGATCCCGACTACGATCATTACATGTATGATACTAAATATAGTTGGAATAATCACATTAATAATTGCATTGACAGTTATCTTCGTTCTCAAATCTATATTGATAGTTACATTTTTGGTGATAGTGATAAATACAATGACAGTTACTTTTATAGTTACATTTGTGGTAAAGGCGGAAATAGTAGTCAAAGCGAGAGTTCCAGTATAATAACTCGCACGAATGATACGAGTGATAGTGATTTAACTAGAAAAGAAAGTTCTAATGATCTAGATGAAACTAAAAAATACAGACATTTGTGGATTCAATGCGAAAATTGTTATGGATTAAATTATAAGAAATTATTAAAATCAAAAATGAATATTTGTGAACACTGTGGATATCATTTGAAAATGAGCAGTTCAGATAGAATCGAACTTTTGATTGATACAGGTACTTGGAATCCGATGAATGAAGACATGGTCTCTGTGGATCCCATTGAATTTCATTCGGAAGAGGAACCTTATAAAGATCGTATTGATTCTTATCAAAGAAAGACAGGATTAACTGAAGCTGTTCAAACAGGCACAGGTCAACTAAATGGTATTCCCGTAGCAATTGGGGTTATGGATTTTCAGTTTATGGGGGGTAGTATGGGATCCGTAGTAGGTGAGAAAATCACCCGTTTGATCGAATATGCTACCAATCAATTTTTACCTCTTATTCTAGTATGTGCTTCTGGAGGAGCACGTATGCAAGAAGGAAGTTTGAGCTTGATGCAAATGGCTAAAATATCTTCCGCTTTATATGATTATCAAGCAAATAAAAAGTTATTCTATGTCTCGATCCTTACATCTCCTACTACTGGTGGGGTGACAGCTAGTTTTGGTATGTTGGGGGATATCATTATTGCCGAACCCAATGCTTACATTGCATTTGCGGGTAAAAGAGTAATTGAGCAAACATTGAATAAGACAGTACCTGAAGGTTCACAAGGGGCTGAATATTTATTCCATAAAGGCTTATTTGATTCAATCGTACCGCGTAATCCTTTAAAGGGTGTTCTTAGTGAGTTATTTCACCTCCATGCTTTCTTTCCTTTGACTCAAAATGAAATAAAGTAGAGTTTTCAAATCTTTTTCTTTCTATTTTTCTATTATTTTTATTTTCATTTTTATATAGATTATCTATAGATTATCTATATATTTTAAATAGAAATATTCTATTATTATCTTAGAATTCGATTCTATATATATTAGAATTCTAAATACTAGTTAATTATTATATTATATACTCATTATTTTATATATATACTCACTTAGATATATTTAGTAGAATTCTATATCGAATTCTCTATGAAAATATACTTAGTATAAGTATATATGAATTCTAATGATTATAAAATATGAATTCAAATGATTATAAAATACCTTTATAACCTTTATAACAATAACAGGTAAAAATATTAAAAAAGAAATAAAAAAAAACAGGTACAAATATTAAATCGAGGTACCCATTCTATGACAACTTTCAGTAACTTACCCTCTATTTTTGTGCCTTTAGTGGGCCTAGTAGTTCCGGCAATTGCAATGGCTTCTTTATTTCTTCATGTTCAAAAAAACAAGATTTTTTAGATACGGGCGGTAGGGACAAATCTCATCTATTTTTTTTTTAGATCTAGAAGCAATTCGATGAATTACTCCTAAAGGTTTACATCAGAATAGTGCTAGTTGATGAGAGTTACTTCGGAAACAAGGAAAAGTAAAGTAAAATTCATTTGGTTGGGTTATTTTCCAAATTCCAATAAAATACAACTGGATCTAATATGGGTTGGCGATCAGAACGTATATGGATAGAACTTATAACGGGGTCTCGAAAAACAAGTAATTTCTGCTGGGCTTTTATCCTTTTTTTAGGTTCATTAGGGTTCTTATTGGTTGGAACTTCGAGTTATCTTGGTAGGAATTTGCTATCTTTATTTCCGTCTCAGCAAATTCTTTTTTTTCCACAAGGGATCGTGATGTCTTTCTATGGAATCGCAGGTCTCTTTATTAGCTCCTATTTGTGGTGTACAATTTCGTGGAATGTAGGTAGTGGTTATGATCGATTCGATAGAAAAGAGGGAATAGTGTGTATTTTTCGTTGGGGATTTCCTGGAAAAAATCGTCGTATCTTTCTCCGATTCCTTATGAAAGACATTCAGTCCATCAGAATAGAAGTTAAAGAGGGTATTTATACTCGTCGTGTCCTTTATATGGAAATCAGAGGACAGGGGGTCATTCCCTTGACTCGGACTGACGAGAATTTGACTCCACGAGAAATTGAACAAAAAGCGGCGGAATTGGCCTATTTCTTGCGTGTACCGATTGAAGTATTTTGAAAAACAAAAAATGAACTGAAAAATTCAAGAATTTTTTTTCGAAATATTTGATATTTTTTATTTTGTTTTATTTTGATAGAAGGGGCGTTCTTTCGTTTCGAAATCCGACTAATATTCATTACTTGAAGTGCTCTTTCATGCATTCATCGAAGGGGGCAATTGCTTCGAATTTTAGCAATTGATATCTTTGGAAACAATATTTTTTTTTCTTCATTCGAATTGGAAGTAGACTCTTTCTCTTTCTTATTCTATTTGTGTATTCTTTCTAAATTCAAAGAACTAACTCCCGAATTGCAAATAAAAAAAAGTGAGAATAGATTTATAGGCTCTATGACTTGTAATAGAACTTATGCTTGATAGAAATATTCTTATCATATAGAGTTGACGAATGAGGTGAAGCTGAGTTCATTAAAGACGAAAAATGGAAAAAAAGAAAGCATTCATTCCCCTTCTATATCTTACATCTATAGTCTTTTTGCCCTGGTGGATCTCTTTCTCATTTAAGAAAAATATGGAATCTTGGGTTACTGATTGGTCGAATACTAGACAATCCGAAATTTTCTTGAATGATATTCAAGAAAAGAGTATTCTAAAAAAATTCATAGAATTAGAGGAACTGTTACTCTTGGATGAAATGATAAAGGAATATCCGGAAACACATCTACAAAACCTTCGTATCGGAATCTACAAAGAAACGATCCAATTGATCAAGACGCACAACGAAGATCGTATCCATACGATTTTGCACTTCTCGACAAATATAATCTGTTTCGTTATTTTAAGTGGTTACTCTATTCTAGGTAATCAAGAACTTATTATTCTTAACTCTTGGGTTCAAGAATTCCTATATAACTTAAGCGACACAATAAAAGCTTTTTCTATTCTTTTATTAACTGATTTATGTATAGGATTCCATTCGACCCATGGTTGGGAACTAATGATTGGTTCTGTCTATAAAGATTTTGGATTTGCTCATAATGATCAAATTATATCCGGTCTTGTTTCCACTTTTCCAGTCATTCTAGATACAATTTTTAAATATTGGATTTTCCGTTATTTAAATCGTGTATCTCCGTCACTTGTAGTGATTTATCATTCAATGAATGACTGAAAAAATGATCCACTGATCCAATTATAAAGTTTGTTATTTTGTACAAAAGTTAAATATTCATAAATTCACTTATCCTTTTCTTTTTTTTTCTACCCATCCAGGGGATTCCTCCTATATTCCAGTCCAGTAAAATTATTTCAGTAAATAGCAGAATCATGGATAGGGAACTATACCAGTGACCGACCTAATTTTATTGTAGAACTTTTCATTTTCAGGATCAATGATTGGACCATGCAAACTAGAAATGCCTTTTCTTGGATAAAGGAAGAAATTACTCGATCCATTTCCGTATCGCTCATGATATATATAATAACTCGAGCACCCATTTCAAATGCATATCCCATTTTTGCACAGCAGGGTTATGAAAATCCGCGAGAAGCAACTGGCCGTATTGTATGTGCCAATTGCCATTTAGCTAATAAACCCGTGGATATCGAGGTTCCACAAGCGGTACTTCCTGATACTGTATTTGAAGCAGTTGTTCGAATTCCTTATGATATGCAAGTGAAACAAGTTCTTGCTAATGGTAAAAAGGGGGCTTTGAATGTGGGGGCTGTTCTTATTTTACCGGAGGGGTTTGAATTGGCTCCCCCCAATCGTATTTCGCCTGAGATTAAAGAAAAGATAGGTAATCTGTCTTTTCAAAGTTACCGTCCCACTAAAAAAAATATTCTTGTGGTAGGCCCTGTTCCTGGTCAGAAATATAATGAAATCACCTTTCCTATTCTTTCCCCCGATCCCGCTACTAAGAGAGATGTTCACTTCTTAAAATATCCCATATACGTAGGCGGGAACAGGGGAAGGGGGCAGATTTA